CAACAAACAAAGGAAATAAGACTAATATAAGCATAGAGAATAGCATAGTATTGTCCGATTCATGGGGATAAAAAAAAGTCTTTGTAGGACCAAAAGGAAAAATAGTAAGAAAAGGCATTTTTGTTACATGAGTATCCATTCGGTATGTTTTCTTCGAAAAAAAAGAAGTCCTTTCCCTTTCATTATTATTTATTTTTAATAAAGCAACTAAAGGAAAACCTTTTTTAATCAATTTTGGCTCTTCTTTACCCCATAGAGATATTGAATAGAAGGAATTTCCTTTTTTGCCGCTGTAATTTTGAAAACGAACGTTTAAATGTCCTTCAAAAGTAAGTAAATAAATCCGAAACATATAAAATGCAGTTAATCCGGCTGTGAAAGAAGCAATTATTGCGAAAATCGGTGAATATAACCAACTATCATTAAGAATTTCATCTTTGGACCAAAAACAAGCAAGAGGTGGAATACCACAAAGAGAAAGTGTACCTAATAAAAAAGCAGTTTTTGTAATTGGGACGTGCTTTCTTAACCCGCCCATAAGAGCCATATTCTGGCTTTTATCTGGAGCGTATCCAACAAGAGCTTCCATTGAATGAATAATTGATCCGGATCCTAAAAACAACAAGGCTTTCGAATAAGCATGAGTAATCAAATGAAATAAAGCGGCTCGATAAGACCCCATACCTAGAGCTAACATCATATAACCCAATTGAGACATTGTAGAATAGGCTAAACTTTTCTTAATATCTTTTTGAGCAAGAGCTAAAGTGGCTCCTAATAATACTGTTATTATACCTATAAAAGATATTAGATTCATTATGTACGGTATCGCTATGAAAAGTGGAAGAAGACGAGCTACAAGAAAAATTCCCGCTGCTACCATAGTAGCGGCGTGGATAAGGGCCGAAATAGGAGTAGGCCCCTCCATGGCATCAGGTAACCATACATGAAGGGGAAACTGTGCGGATTTAGCAACTGCGCCGCCAAATAATAGAAAGGCACACAAAGTAACAAATAAAAAGTTAACCTCCTTATTATAAATCAAGTTATTGAATATTTCGAACAAATCCCGAAATTCGAAACTACCCGTTGTCCAATAAAGACCTAAGATTCCTAATAATAAACCAAAATCCCCTACACGATTAGTTACAAAGGCTTTTTGACAAGCACTTGCCGCACTAGGTCGTGTGAACCAAAACCCTATTAATAGATAAGAACACATCCCAACCAATTCCCAAAAAATATAAATTTGTATCAAATTTGAACTTGTAACTAATCCCAACATTGAAGTATTGAAAAAACTCATATAAGCAAAAAATCTCAAATATCCTTGATCATGAGACATATAATTGTCGCTATAAAAAAGAACCAGAATTCCAACTGTGGTGATTAATATTGACATAATAGAAGTAAGCGGATCAATAAAGTGTCCGAACTCGAAAGAAAAATCATTATTGATGGTCCAAGACCATATGTATTGATAGATAGAACTCCTATTTATTTGCTGAATAGATAGATCGACCGAAAAAATCATAACTATACTTAACAAAAAAATACTAGGAAAAGCCCAAATACGGCGAAGATTTTTTGTTGCCGTTGGAAAAAGCAGAAGTCCCGCTCCTATTAACATAGGAACTGGAAGCGGAACGAAAGGTATGATCCAAGAATATTGATATGTATGTTCCATAAAAATAATAATTTTTTTATTCTTAATTAATTGTTTCTGATTCACCGGTTCTTATCTCTTTTAAAAGAGATTACTAAAGTATTAAAAAGTATTAAAAAAGCAACTGAAACTAAAATGGAATTTTCTATTCGTAGTTAGTTTGAACCTTTCTCAACTACTTCAAAAATTTTCAAAGTGAAAAATAACGAATTATTTTATACTAAGTTTATACTAAGTAAGATTTTTAGGAAAACGTAGGAGCAAATTCCAATTTCCATTATTATTCCCTATTACAAAAATTTATGGACATATATCAAGACTAAAAAATTGGACAAAAAAAAAAGAAGTACTTCATTTTGATATCAATCATCGGATGTCCCATAACTTTGCCTAATAAAAAAAGAACTAGGTATTTTTGTTTGCTTATTCAGAATAATTAACGAGTTTAATTCGGGACTGATTGATTATGTTCTATTCTAATAAATGGCATTTAATAACCGATTACTAGAAAAGAAAAAAGAAAAAGATTCAAGTTTTTTATTAGGTAGGTAAGGGTTCTTAAGCTTGTTCGATATGTATTTTTTATGTACAAATGTAACATCCCAAAAAGAGACAGAGATAGAAAGGTATCACAAATAACCCCGAAATACAAATTATTTTGCCTCAGATATTGTATGGAATAGGAATTGAAAAAAAAAGATTTGTTTTAAACAATAGATGTCTTTCACATCCAATTTTTGCAATGAATAACTTTTTATTTTTTTGAATGGCAGTTCCAAAAAAACGTAGTTCTATATTAAAAAAACGTATTCGTAAAAATATTTGGAAAAAAAGGGGATATTGGGCGGCGCTGAAAGCTTTTTCGTTAGCGAAATCCCTTTCGACCGGAAATTCAAAAAGTTTTTTGTACGACAAATAATTAATAAAACGTTGGAATAATTGGAATCCGCATCCACCTGACTCCAAAAACGAGCCGATTTAGTTTCGAATTTAGATTCAATTTTTTAATATAGAATAGAAAAATAGAAGTAAAAAAAAATAGAAATAGAAAAAATAAGTAATAAATAATGATTTCCATTCCCTACTGTTTTGAACCAATGGATTTGGCTACTGAATCGGTACTTTTTTTTATTTGAAAAAAAAAAAGAATAAAAAATTGAGAGTTTTGCCTTTATTTGTATTTGAATATGCTTTTCATTGCCGGGATGGGGATTCTGAATTTCCCCATCACCCACCCACTTATAAATACGACAATAATAAAGGTTTTGTTTTGTCTTTTCTTTTTTTTTTTTCTTTTCTATTTCTCCTTTTCTATTTCAATTTATGCTATAGAATAGCATAAATTGAAATCTTTAGACAAAAGCAATGAGTTGTTGAAACTAATTATGAATTCTATTTTTTTTTTACTTTCTGAATCATCACTCCAAGTGAGAATGAGAAAAGCGTCTTTCGCCATTTCGGCGTATTTCTAATTTCTATACGAATAGTATGCAATATGCAATTTATAAGTAATAAAAAAATCCTATGTTTGAAAGGGAGGATCGATCTAAAAATATTGATTTTTAGAATTCGGATTTAGAAATAAATTTTTGAAGTAGTACAATAGAAATCGAAATTCTTTTATATAATATGTATAGCTCAATACCTAATTGGTTTGATAAACCCTAAGACAAATTCATACTAAAAAAAACCTAACGATTATCACAAGACAAAAGTTATGCAAATTAAATAAAATTTTTTGAATTATGAATTATTGGATATTATGCTTAAATTGTGATCGTGATCCATAAAAAAGAAAAATAATATGTTCTTGTTAAACTGTTAAGTTAAATAAAACTGAAACCTTAAATAACTAAATAAAACGATAAAAAAGAGACTGTTTCAATCTCTATTGAAACAAGTTTTTATTCATCAATTGAATGCTTCCTAAAAATACTAAAAATAAAAAAGTATTTCATTGAAACTTTCTCTTTCACTTTCAATCTCGACGATTAAATAAAAATAAGTTATTATTATTTCTAGCAAGCCGCTATGGTGAAATCGGTAGACACGCTGCTCTTAGGAAGCAGTGCTAGAGCATCTCGGTTCGAATCCGAGTGGCGGCATAACATCTTCTAAAAGATCTATAAAAGCCCTATAATGAATAATGAATTGAATTTCCGATTTCCATTCCGTATACTCGAGAGACTTTCACCTTTTTACTTTTAATTTTTTTTTTATTTATGATATTTTCAACTTTAGAACATATATTAACTCATATATCGTTTTCGGTCATTTCAATTGGAATTACAATTCATTTAATAACCTTATTAGTCGATGAAATCGTAGGACTATATGATTCATCAGAAAAGGGGATGATAGCTACCCTTTTCTGTCTAACAGGATTATTAGTAATTCGTTGGATTTATTTGGGGCATTTCCCATTAAGTGATTTATATGAATCATTAATCTTTCTGTCATGGAGTTTCTCCATTATTCATAGGATTTTAAAACATAAAAATCATTTAAGCGCAATAACCGCGCCAAGTGCTATTTTTACCCAAGGCTTTGCAACTTCGTGTTTGTTAACCAAAATGCATCAATCCGGAATATTAGTGCCCGCTCTACAAGTTCAGTGGTTAATGATGCACGTAAGTATGATGGTATTCGGCTATGCAGCTCTTTTATGCGGATCATTATTATCCACAGCTCTTCTAGTCATTACATTTCGAAAAGTGATAAGGATTTTTGGTAAAAGCAATAAATTATTAAATGGAACTGTAACTGAGCCATTTTCCTTCGGTGAAATACAATACATGAATGCAAAAACCAATGTTTTACTAAATACTTATTTTTTTTCTGCTAGAAATTATTACAGGTATCAATTGATTCAACAGTTGGATCATTGGAGTTATCATATTATTAGTCTAGGATTTATCTTTTTAACCATAGGTATTCTTTCAGGCGCAGTATGGGCTAATGAGGCATGGGGATCATATTGGAATTGGGATCCAAAGGAAACTTGGGCATTTATTACTTGGACTATATTCGGGATTTATTTCCATACTCGAACAAATAAAAAATCGGAAGGTTTTAATTCCGCAATTGTGGCTTCTATGGGCTTTGTTATAATTTGGATATGTTATCTCGGGGTCAATCTATTAGGAATAGGGTTACACAGTTATGGTTCGTTTAATTAACAATTCACATCTAATTGAATTGCAAATTGAAGAAAAGAAAGGGCCTGATGAAGACAAACATAGGACAGCGCATATATATAAACGAAACTGAGTGGAAACCTCCGAGAACCTTTTGAATCACTCCACTACTCCACTACTTGATTCAAAAGGTTCTCACAAACGCCAAAGGGGTTTGGTTACAATTCCAATTTCTTTTTTCTTTTTTTATTCATGAAAATTCTCTATAAAAAAATTAGATAGAATAGCTTCGACCTTGTCCACTGATAGTGACAGAACGAAATCCGGATAAATACCAATACCAAGTACGGGTAGAAGAATAGAGATCAAAACAAATAATTCCCGTGGTCCAGAATCAAAAAAATAAGAGTTTACGCCATTAAATAGCTTGTACCCATAAAACATTTGCCGTAACATAGATAATGAATAAATAGGAGTTAATATCATTCCAATTGCCATTACAAAAGTAATCAGTATTTTTGCTATTAAAAAATATTTTTGGCTAGTAATTATTCCAAAAAAGACTATCAATTCCGCAACAAAACCACTCATGCCCGGTAATGCAAGGGAAGCCATTGATAAGATACTAAATAGCGTGAATATCTTTGGAATTGGTATAGCCAGTCCGCCCATTTCGTCGAGATAACCATGACGTATTCTATCATAACTCGTTCCTGCTAAGAAAAAAAGTGCAGCGCTAATAAACCCATGAGAAATTATTTGTAAAATGGCTCCGCTGAGTCCTGTATCAGTTATCGAGCCAATTCCTATAATTATGAAACCCATATGAGATACAGAGGAATAGGCGATTCTTTTTTTTAAATTGCGTTGGCCAGGAGATGTTAAAGCTGCATAAATTATTTGCATTGTACCTACTATGATTAACCAGGGAGAAAATAGAGAATGAGCGTGCGGTAATAGTTCCATATTGATCCGAACCAAGCCATATGCTCCCATTTTTAATAAGATTCCGGCCAGAAGCATACAAGTACTGTAATGGGCCTCCCCATGGGTGTCTGGTAACCATGTATGTAGGGGTATAATTGGTGATTTGACAGCAAAAGCAATAAGAAATCCAATATAGAATAGTATTTCCAGTGCCACGGGATACGATCGATTAGCTAATATTTCCAAATTTAATGTTGGTTCATTGGAACCATATAAACCGATACCCAAAACTCCTATTAATAGAAAAACGGAACCTCCTGCAGTGTACAAAATAAACTTTGTAGCTGAATAAAGACGTTTCTTTCCACCCCATGCTGATAGAAGCAGATAAACAGGAATTAATTCTAATTCCCACATGATGAAAAAAAGTAAAAGGTCACGAGAAGCAAATGATCCTATTTGACCGCTATACATTGCTAACATCAGGAAATAGAATAATCGGGAATTCCGAGTAACTGGCCAAGCCGCTAACGTAGCTAAAGTGGTGATAAATCCCGTCAATAAAATGGGTCCTAGGGAAAGTCCATCTATTCCCAATCTCCAGTAAAAACCAAAAAAATCGATCCATTTATAATCCTCTGCGAGTTGTATTAATGGATCGTCCAATTCGAAATGATAACAGAAGGCATAGGTCATTAGAAGGAGTTCTAGCACGCATATATATTTAGTATACCCCCTAGTCACCTTATTTCCTCTATGAGGGAGAAAGAAAATGAAAAAACCCGCGGCTACTGGAAAAACTACAATTATTGTTAACCAAGGAAAAAAGTTCGTGGTAAAGGCAAGATACACTCGAACCAGACAAAACCGTGCTCGAAAAATAGAATATATATTCTTAATTTTTTTTTTTTATTTTTCGAGTACGGGTTTTTGTCGGTAATCAGTAAGTAAAAAAAATGTATTCAAAATAGATTCAAGTGGGGTTTTTGGGAACGTATCAATATCAATAAGCTAGACCCATGCTTCGAGTTGTTTCATGCCATAAATAAACTCGAACACTCAAGAAATCCGTTGGACAGGCGGATTCACATCTCTTACAACCAACACAATCCTCCGTTCTTGGAGCAGAAGCAATTTGTTTAGCTTTACATCCGTCCCAAGGTATCATTTCTAATACATCCGTGGGACATGCTCGGACACATTGAGTACACCCTATACATGTATCATAAATCTTTACTGAATGTGACATTGAATCTATCAATTTCTGAATTCATAAATTTTCGATCTAGTAATTTTTGAAATGAATCATATATTGAAACACCAGATCAATCAACGATTTACCAGAATTTTGGAATCAATCCATTTCTGGATCAACTGATAAGAGGGAACAAAGATACTTTGATTTTTTACGTTTTCGCCAATATGATCGAGGTTAGGACGTATTATAGATGCTAATTCGAATTGATGAATATTCTGATTTTGAAATACTATTTTATTTATTCAACAAAGTCGATTGATTGATACGAATCGATTTTCTGTTACGATAAATTGACGAAACAATAGCTGATCCGATAGCTGCTTCAGCGGCTGCAATAGCTATAACAAAAATTGAGAAAATATCTCCTTTTAATTGCCTACTATCAAAAAAATCGGAAAATGTTACAAAATTTATATTAACCGCATTTAGTATAAGTTCAAGACACATCAGGGCCCGGACAATATTTCGGCTCGTGATCAATCCATAGACACCGATAGAAAATAAATAAGCACTCAAAATAAGTACATGCTCGAGCATCATTGACCAACTCCGTACCGATTTCGATTCATTTCAATATGAACAATAAGTCAAGTGATTTGATTGCTTATAATCTAACAAGTATAGAACAAAAGGATATATTGCTAATAGATCGAATCAAAAAACTTCTATTTGATTTATACACGAAACGGTATTCAAATAGAATTGAAGGCAAATAGATGTGATAACACAGAAAAGTTGAATTTGGATTGCTGTTGCTAGTTATAAAGATTTTTTACTGACGAGCTACGGCAATTGCACCTATCAAAGCAACTAAAAGAATTATCGAAATGAGTTCAAATGGAAGAAAAAAGTCGGTTGATAAATGAATTCCAATTTGTTGACTATTACTTATCAAATCTTGCTCTATAATCTGGTTGGGTCGTGTAGTCCAAATAATCCCGTACCACGACGTATCTAGAATAGTAGTGAGTAAGGACAAAAAAATACTTGTACAAACCAGAGAAGTAACTCCATCCCCAATAGTCCAAAGATTCAAATGAAAATCGTTGGAATAGTCTGAACCATTCATGAACATTACAGCAAATATGATTAAAACATTTACAGCTCCTACATAAATAAGGAGCTGCGCAGCAGCTACAAAAGGCGAATTTGATAGAATATAGAATAAGGATATACAAATAAGAACGAATCCCAACGAAAAGGCAGAATAAATCGGGTTGGTAAGTAATACCACTCCCAGACCTCCTAATATAAGACCTGATCCTAGAAAAACTAAAAGAAAATCATGTATTGGTCCAGCCAAATCCATTATATTAAAATAAGAGATAAATAAATCGAAATGTTTTTTCATAACCTTATTGAACCGGCCAGGCAATTTTTTTTTTATGAGGCATTCCCGATTGAATTCAATTCAAATCTAATAGGTGTGAATTGATGTGGGTACAGTTATTGGATCGATTTCGTTCTTTTCTTTATTGGAAATGGCAGTTGGAAATTGAAAGTCTATATTTCGAAAAAATTGTGGATATATTAACAGACTTTCAATACAAATTAATTTGTACTTCTCATAATCCAATCTATAGTTGGGATTTGTACCAAACAAAGAGAAAGACCTTATTCCTTTATACCAACACGGAACCCTAGTAATTTCCAATAATAAAGAGATTTACCCGTTTTTTCTTTGAGACGAATTCAAAACCGTTCGAATTGTAAAATCGTCAATTACTGACATTGGTAAACGACCTAAAGCAATTTGATTGTAATTCAATTCGTGACGGTCGTAAGTAGCAAGTTCATATTCTTCAGTCATTGATAAACAATTTGTTGGACAATACTCAACGCAGTTACCACAAAAAATACAAATTCCGAAATCAATACTGTAATTAAGCAATCGTTTCTTTCGAATATCAGTTTCCAATTTCCAATCAACAACAGGCAGATCTATAGGACATACACGAACACATACTTCACAAGCAATACATTTATCAAATTCAAAATGGATTCGACCGCGGAAACGCTCCGATGTTATTAATTTTTCATAAGGATATTGAATAGTTACAGGGAAACGATTTGCTTGGGATAAGGTAATCATGAAACTTTGACCAATGTACCTTGCAGCTCGTACTGTTTGTTGACCATAATTCATGAACCCAGTTACCATAGGGAACATATCGGGAATATCTATGAATAAATTTTTTCTTTCTCTTGTTTGAGTTAAGCCGTGAATACAGTATCTTTTTTTTTTGTTTACAGTGAAAGGAGTTGGGAAGAGGTTGTTAATAATAAATTACCGAGAGAAATAGGTAAAAGAAATTTCCAGCCAAGATTTAATAATTGGTCCATTCTTAGTCTAGGTAAAGTCCATCTTGTTGTGATAGAAATGAACAAGAACAAATAGGTTTTAGCTAATGTAATAAAGATACCAATTGTCGTTCCAAAGATTCTATCCGCTTTATTTATTTCAAATAACTCAGGAACAAATATGTACGGAATTGAAAGATTCCAACCGCCCAAGTAAAGAACTGTTACAAATAATGAGGAAACTAATAAATTTAGATAGGAAGCAACGTAAAATAAACCAAATTTGATCCCCGAATATTCGGTTTGATAGCCTGCTACTAATTCTTCTTCTGCTTCTGGTAAATCAAAAGGTAATCTTTCGCATTCTGCTAGGGAAGAAATTAGAAAAACGATAAACCCTATAGGTTGACGCCACAAATTCCACCCCCAAAAACCATATTTTGATTGCGCCCCGACTATATCAACCGTACTTGAACTATTAGATAATCATAGTCGGTGATAACATTACTGTTCCCATCGCTATTACAAAACCGTACATGAGATTTTCACCTCATACGGCTCCTCAGGGCCACAAATAAATGTAAGGACCGGGCAAGTATTCGTTATCTTGATACGGTTATAGCATAGATAGACTCGTGGAAGGTCCCCAATTATACCAATTGAATTCTGTCTGCTATAAGAATAAATCAAAAAGCATTTCTGAATTGATCTCATCCTTCAACTTTTTTGGGGTGAGTAATAACTTAATAAATCCTTCAATAAAATACTCTTTGTAGAAATATCTATTGATATTTCGAGCCATCATTTTATTTTCGATTACGAAAAAAAAAAATTAGACATTCCATTAGTTCATGAATCATGACACGATTTTTCTTTCTATGAAGATAGGAAAGAAATACTATGAAGATAGGAAAGAAATAAGAAAAAAATTGCTTTTCTTTTTATTGTAATTTTCTTTTTTTTCTATTTTTTTTGTTCCTCTTCTTCTTTCTGAGAAAAAGGGGGGCCTCAAAAAAGTAAAGGATTATTTCGTTCCTGATAGTAATTTCTTTAATTGGCGGATAGGAGCATACTCTGAATCGGAATTGTGGGGAGTACTGCCTGATCATTTCTACCAACTTAAAGCCCCAATTAGTATTCTTTTTATGTTATGCAGACGTATCTTTTTCGTTAATTTACATAATCTCCATTACTAATCCTTTGTGTGTATTTTAGTGTTCCTTATTATCCACCCATTTTTTTTTTCAATCCCCCGTTCGTTAATATATGTATTGTAATACATTCAAACATATAGTGAAAACTCCATACGGTTGACTTTTGAGCCCGCTTCAAGCTAGGATGACCAATCAACTAATCTTGGGGTAAAGGGCATCTTCCACTTTTGTTTACTTTCACTTAACTCTTGTACATAGGAAATGAGACTCAATCTGCTTTTACTGCGAATTTAGAAGTTGTTTTCTTTCACTCATATATAACTATCTAATTTTTTTATTAACCTAAAGAATAAATAAATGAATAAAAAAAAAAATGCGGATCAATTTCTTTTTTTTTTTTTCTAGAAGGAAAAGAAAAGTTTATATTTTAGCGAATCGCACGTAGAGATATTGATAAAACACATAAAGTTAATGGTATTTCATAACTAATCGATTGAGCAGCAGCTCGCAGACCACCTAAAAACGAATATTTATTATTTGATCCATATCCTGACATAAGAAGTCCAATAGGAGCAATACTTGAAACGGCAATCCATAAAAAAATACCAATATTGAGATCAGCTAAAACAAGGTGATAACTAAAAGGAATTACTGAATAACTTAGTAGAATTGATATGACTGCTATAGATGGTCCAATACTGAAGAAACGAGTATTTCCTCTAGCTGGAAGAAGATTCTCTTTGAAAAGCAGTTTTGTTCCATCTGCTAAAGCTTGAAGAATTCCGAAAGGGCTGGCGTATTCAGGGCCAATACGTTGTTGTATTCCTGCAGATATTTCTCTTTCTAACCACACAATTACTAGTACACCTATTGTGATTCCTAATACAAGAGTCAAAATAGGGACAAACACCCGTATGGTCCCGTAGAGCTCTTTTAAGGATTCCAATCGGGAAAAAGAATTAATATCTTGTACTTCTGTTGTATCAACTATCATTTCAACGATCAACTTCTCCCATAATGATATCTATACTACCTAGTATCGTCATAATATCCGCCAATTTCATTCTTTTAACTAACTGAGGAAGAATTTGCAAATTGATAAAACCCGGTGGGCGAATTTTCCATCGCCAAGGAAAACTACTTTGATCTCCTATCAGAAAAATTCCCAATTCTCCTTTTGGGGCTTCGACTCTCACATAAAGTTCTTGTTTCGGTAATTCAAAAGTAGGAGAGGGTTTTTTACTAATGAATCGATCTTCAAAATCATTCCATTCTGGATCGCTTTCTCTAGCAAAGCATCGGATTTCTAAATTCTCATAGGGCCCCCCCGGAATTCCTTCCAAAGCCTGTTGAATAATTTTTACGGATTCTGTCATTTCACCGATTCGGACTAAATAACGAGCTAATGAATCTCCTTCTTTTTGCCACTGGACTTCCCAATCAAATTCGTCGTAACACTCATAATGATCCACTTTACGAAGATCCCATTCTATTCCAGACGCTCGTAGCATTGGTCCTGATAAACCCCAATTTATTGCTTCTTCTCCACCAAAAACGCCTACTCCTTCAACTCGTTCTAAAAAGACAGGGTTTCGTGTAATAAGTTTTTGATATTCAACAACCCCCGTTAAAAAATAATCACAGAAATCCAAACATTTCTCTATCCAGCCATGGGGTAAATCGGCCGCTATCCCTCCGATACGAAAATAATTATGCATCATTCTCATACCGGTGGCAGCTTCGAATAGATCATATACTAATTCTCTTTCTCTGAAAATATAGAAGAAGGGAGTCTGTGCACCAATATCCGCCATAAAAGGGCCGAGCCATAACAGATGAGAGGCTATACGACTCAACTCCAACATAATTACTCTGATATAGCTGGCCCTTTTAGGTACTTGAATATTTCCCAACTGTTCTGGTCCATTTACAGTTATTGCTTCTGTGAACATAGTAGCTAAATAATCCCAACGTGTTACATAAGGCAGATATTGTATAATTGTTCGGTTTTCCGCAATTTTCTCCATCCCTCTGTGTAAATAACCCAATATCGGTTCACAGTCAATAACATCTTCGCCGTCGAGAGTAACGATGAGACGAAGAACACCATGCATTGATGGGTGGTGAGGTCCCATATTTACTCTCATAAGGTCTTTTCCTGTAGCTAGTATACTCATAGGTTTTTCCTCGATTCATTCTTACATGAATTGTTGAAAACAAAAAGAAGCTATCAAGATTCAAAATCTAATAAATCAAATAATTCAAAATTCTTTTTTCAAATTAACGATTTTTTGACTCCCGGATATTCAACTGACTAATTAATTCTTTATAACGTACTCTATTTTTCTTTGACAAATAAGAAAGTAGCCGTTGGCGTTTTTCCAGAACTTTCCGTAAACCCCTCTGAGATAAATAGTCTTTTCTGTGCAATTCCAAATGGGAAGTAAGTCTTTGTATCTTATTAGTGAAACTTAATACTTGAAATTCAACAGACCCGCTGTTTTCTTTTTTTTTTTCTTGAAAAGTAACTGAGATGAATGAATTTTTTACCATAAAACGAAATCCTCTTTTCCCTTTCTTTTAATATGAAATTTACTGATCAGTAATAATAATGTTAGTCATTTGAATTGAATATACACAATCATCTTAAAGCCGTTATGAACTTCCGATAAAATCAATCAACAATCAATCCCATTTTCAATTTGATTAGGGATAAAAAAGGATGGTATATTTCTTCAAAAGAGAAAAAGCGAGACCTAAAAAAAAAATTCTGTTAATTCATTTATAGATCTAACCAATCCGTATGTCCTTAAAGCGGTATCCTGTATCATAATGGAATGGAAGACAAGGTATGTGTCCATCTCTTTGTTTTCATATACCAGGTATGGTACGTATGGTACGCGATCGATAAGAAAAACGTACTAGTAACAAATTTGCAATCGTGGATACATATGTATCCTTATCATACTGAAACGACTGCCATTATTGGTATTAAACCAATAGCGATTCATACAAACTAAATCTTCTAATCGATAATTGGGCCAAAGAAAGAACTTTAATTTAATTAGTTTCTTTTTCTCTCTAGCAAGATCTTTGCTTTTATCCAAAACGTGACCCCCCTTTTTTACGTTATTACAAAATACGGAATTTCTCTGAATACCATTTTGATTCTTCCAATTGAAACAAATCAGAGTTCTCAATTCTCTACGACGGTTAGGGAATAAAATATTTTCAGGAACAAGCAAATCATAATTCTTTTTGTCTCTATTTCCAGTCATTCTTTGATGTCTTGCAATGGATTCATAATTTTTTTTTTTATGAACATCGCTTTTTTCTCGGTATCTTTTAGTAATTTGGCGCTTATTCTTATGAACCAATGAAATACCTACGATTTGATATATAAAAAACTGTCCATCGTTTTTTACAGACAGACGAAGCGGTTCGATAATAAATATTCCCCCTTTCACCAATTCTGTAAGAGTGAAATCCTTATGAATCATCAAAATATCCAGACCCATTTCTCCCCCTTGAATAGAGGATATAGCAATTTCTCTTGGATTTATCAGTCGAAGCAGGAGACAATAGATCTTGATATTATTTATTATTCTTTGATTTAAAAAAGAATCCCATCTCAACTGAAAATGCAAATACTTTTTTAGGAAGAAATAAAGTTCTGCTTCTGTGTTGTTCTTGTATTGTTTTTTCGTTCTACGTTTTTTGATGGCTGATCCTGAAGAATTTGCTTCAACATCTTTTTCTTGGTTTGAGAGAACTGACCCAAGACTTACTTGGTTTTGTGCATCTGATCGAGGATTCCCTTGGTCTGGGGGTTCTTTTTCTTCTTTACTTCTATTGTATAATTCAAGAGAGTTTTTTTGATTCGATGATATAAAAAGATCTTCCTTTTTCTTTCGAGTTATTTTTTCATTCCCATTTTCATTTCCATTAAAACCGAAAAGAAGTAATTTGATTGGTACGATCCACGGTTTTTTTTTATATGCATTAAAAAATAGCACTAATTCTCGGAAGAACCAAAGCTCCAGATTTGATATAGGACAACTTAGTATTGCTTCATTCATTCCCATCCAATCAAAAAAGAACTTTTTTTGATTGGATGGTTTAATTTCTTCATCTTCATGAATTGTAAGATAAAAAAGAACTTTCTTATTAATTTCATCAATTATTTGATACTTATCAGCCCCAATCTTAGTATTTGGATTCCTGTTGGTACCAATATCAACCCAGACTTCAATATCAACCTTATTTCTAAGACAAAAATCGAGAATTCTCCAATCAAAATATTTTCTATCCGAAAATCTATCCATATCCATAATATCATCTTCTTCTAGATAATTATTAATAGGGATACCTCCCAACATATCAAATAATTTGCCTTCCCTTATGTTGGAATTAGAAAAGATTTCTTCTTTATTATTTACTTGGAATAATGATTTATGAATATACGAGTCTTTCTTATCTTCATAATTAATAGATTTATATGATAAAAGATCATATCTATAGTGTTTTTTAAAATTATCTTTTTGATTCTGTAATGGATTCGCTTCAAAAAAATTTTGTTTGTCGGAATGAGTTAATCTATTTTTTTCATATGAACCCTTTTTGTTTAAATCTTTCTTTTGAGCCATACTGTGTTGATTGGCTCTATTTCGCCATTTTTGTGGTACTAATATAGGCCATCTTATCCGAGATAAATCGGATTGATATAGATAATGCCCCTTTAACCAGTTTTTCCATTGATTCATTTCAAAATTCCAAAAAGATTCATGTCTTAATTCGTAATGAAATATTCCTTGTTTTTTAAAATAATCTTTTATTTCCTTCTTAAGAAAAAGGGATGTTCCGTCATATTGAAAGACAAATCTTAAATTATAAAAGTGAATAAGTTGGGTTTGTGATAATTTGTAAAAGACATATGCTTGTGATTGTGAGAAAAAAGAGAAATCATAAGAAATCTTTGAATTCTTATTACTAACCTTAGAAAGTGATTTTTTTATAGTCGAAATAAAGTGAATTCCATTTTTACTTGTTTTATTAATTCTTTCCTGATTTGTTTCATTATTGTGGATATTTTTCTCAATAATTTGGATTTTTTTTGGTGATTCAAAAAAAAAAATTGCATTGATTCTTGGAATATTGACAATAGCTAGAAAACTTTTTATGTATATCCTTTCAATGAAAAATTTTATAAAAAAATATGATTTACCAATTAATCGAGTATTTCTTTTTTTTAATATTTGCCAAATCTTTTTGGACGCTCCTAATATTTTAGGACGATAACTTGTTTTGTTCGAACTAATATTTATTTCGTAAGTTAGCTGTTTTTTTTTCTTTTCTTTTGTAATTTTTTCTATTTTCTTTTTTATTATGTTTGTTCGATTAGTCAGATCTTTTATTTTTTTTTCGGGCAGTGCTAAATTTGTCCAATCCATAGATCGAATTTGAATGGACGATTCGTGAATCATCTGATTACTCATTATCAAATCTTTTTTATCTTCACCCAATTCATCTATTTCTCGCAATCTAAATAATGGAATTTGGTTTGTTTTTGAAAGTTCTTTTACTCTTCCTTTTACTTTTAGTAATAGAATTCTTTTGATGACCCATCTTTTTGTTTCTTTTTCGATTTGTTGAAAAATTTTTGTTCTTTCTTTTAAAACTCTTAAAGACTTTGTTTTCAACTGTCTAATTCTTTTTTTTAGTTCTTTGAAAATGGGTTTCAAAAATGAAGGTCTTTTTCGGGGAGGACCAAAAGGCAATTCCGCTTCCATTCCCCAAACTGTTAAAAAACAAAAATCGTTGTTTTTTTGTTCCCTTTTTTTTTTCATTGCATCTTTATGAGGGAATTGTAGCTTAGATTTGTGCCAGGGTTTCAGGCAAAAAGGAAATAGGATCTTTATCTGAATACCCTCCGTTAACCAGTTTTTCGGAAATTCTCGTTCGGATAATTGAACACCATTATGGGTGCATTTTACATACATTTCCCTATTCCAATCCTTTAAATCCTCGGACCATTCGGGAATTTGAAATAATAGCATGCGAGCAATATTTTTAGCTATTATCAGTGAAGGTAATATAATATATTTTCTAAGAATCGATTGAGTTAATAATACAAAACTTCTGAGTACTTGAGCAAAAAAAAATGTATTCCAGATTTCTGCTATGGGTATCTCTGTTTTTTCTTTTCTTTTGTATTTTTCTCTTTTGTCCTCCTCTTGGTTATCCATTTTTTTTTTCTTTTCAATTTTAGAATCAGAAAGTTTTTGGTCTTTTTGTTTCCACATCCAATTTTTAAAAATGACTTTCATCAGTTCGGAAATATCAAAAGAAAAAAAAAAAGGCTTGTCTAGCCTGTCCAAAAAAAGCGGGGAATGCACATTTGCTTGAAACAGTTCCCAAGTAATAGTTTTACGTCTTTGTGCGCGCATGGAGCCTTTGATTAGACCTCGACGAAAATCCGATTGTTGTGAATAATGGGTCAAATTCACTTTCCTTGCTTGCTTAGGACCCTTAGTATATTTTGTATTAATATACGTAGAGGTATTTGGCTTTGGCTGGTTATCAGTAAAAATAACTACATGTTTGAACTTTCTTGAACGAATTGCCCCTGCTACAGTTTCGCCTCTGTTTTTCTTTTTTTGTCCTAAACCAGTAATTGAGTTGTATGACCAGCGAGGAACTTTTTTACTAATTTCTTTTATTCCAATTCCAATAGAGTTTTTTCTAATTCTTTGGTCGTTGGGATCCGTTATAACTACATCGAATAAAATTTTTAAAATTAGTATTCGATCTTCTGAATCAATTTTTTCTTGTGTGTGTTCTGGAAATAAAGAACGTACTTTATTTGTTGAAAATAATTTTATACGAAACCTATCTAGTGTCTGCTCAAATTCGGGATAATTCTTAATAAGAAGAAGACCATGAATTTTATTTATCCAAAACGCCCCGATGTTCTTTTGGCTAGAAGTTTCATTTAGCGTTAGGGGTGAAAAAAAAAAATAGATTCTTCCACGATAAGGTCCATGCAAAAAAGGATCAT